GTGCTTAAATAGGGAAATAGCGTAAATTTTAATATAATTATATATATATATATAATATGATTTTTAAGAATTGCATCGGCTGGGRTAANGSGKKTAARKTTKTGATGGAAAGKAYAGTGAAGAAATTTAGGTGGAGGGGGGGGTTTGCTTAAACTCCCATAGGAAATGATTCCCATAAAGCACTTTTGATTCCGGGGGGTTACAAGAGATAGCGGGAAGAAACCTGTGGGGGGGGGGGGGGGGGGKKKGSGAAAATTTTAGGGGTAAAAAAAACATGTGCAGATTTTTAAAAAATCACATCGTCGAGGATTAACAGGCATATTGAATTTTAAAAATTGCGATTTGTGTCTTTTTAGGGGGGGGAGATAGAAATCATGGACTTTTAGGAGATAGCTAAAAACTGCTATGTCTAATAATCATTCATTTAATGCGCAACATATCCTTATGCTAAGTCAACCACGCTTGCATGATTTAGGACCACCTTATTAATGTGCTATTACCCCACTGAGAGATGCCAAGTGAAAGGACCCAAAAAAAAATAAAACCGAATGAGCCTGAGTTCCAGGAATGAATGGGTTACGGTCTCTGCCGGTACCAGACCGCATAGGGGGGATACTCTTTAGAAACCATTCGGGGCACGATCAACTGATGTAAGTCCATAGATTCACATCCGTCAAATGCATCCTGAAGCGGGATTTAAGGGTCTACTTGTGGTAGGTCCATTGGAAGATTCAGAACTCCCAGGTCCCCGACTTCTTTTAGGCCGCTTTAAGGTACGATAGAGATGCGACCGTAGTGCCCATGGTGAATATGCAGTGAATGTGAAAAAAATATTCATTTTGATGGTCATGGTTAAGTTATTATAAGTTTTATTGTTTGATGTAGAAGACCATTAATGGGTATTATTCAATTAAATTTAAAAGTATATGCCATTATCTAGCGGATAGAGATAGGCACAGTTCAAAATATAAAAGTAATTATATAGTTGGATAATATCTGTAGTATAATTTTATGAGGATAAGTAATTAGTTGAATTTTTCAAGTTTGTACTGAATATATGTTAGCTCTTAAATGGCTGAGATAGAGTAATAGGATCAATAGTAAGTGTTTAACCATTCATAAGATTATTAAGCAAATTGGGTGGGATGTAATAAAGAATATTCAAGCTCTTAATTCAAAATGCAGGCTCTTCGTACGCTTTTGGTTGTTGGCATGGATGTTAAATCCGTTTTCATGGAATGTGTATATTAGTTCATTAATTTTTAATTCTTCTTATTTGTATGGTAATCTTAAGATGTTAATTATTAATTGTGTAGGGTAAAGATATGCTTATGGTAATAAAATGAATGCTCTATTATACATATAATGTAATATTAACATTATTATTGTAGGGAAAAGATATGCTTGTGGTAATAAAATGAAGGGAAAAGATATGCTTGTGGTAATAAAATGAATGCTCTATTATACATAGAATGTGTACAGTACTATTAATATTATTGTAGGGAAAAGATATGCTTGTGGTAATAAAATGAATGCTCTATTATACATAGAATGTGTACAGTACTATTAATATTATTGTAGGGAAAAGATATGCTTGTGGTAATAAAATGAATGCTCTATTATACATAGAATGTGTAATATGCGTTTAAATAGGGCGATATTAGAGGAGTATGTGGGAGGGTTAAGGAGTGTGATAATACAACTGCCATAGTTAAAAAGTAAGGTGGTTTTCTAAGTTGCTCAGAAGGGGTATTAGCAGAATGAAGATTAAGAAGTAGAGGGTGGAGGCTAATTGACCAATAATGATGAACGGGTCTTCTACAGGTTGACCCCCAATTCAGGTTAAAATTAGTATGTTGGCAATTAGAATTCAAAATAAAATTTTAGTTAATGGTCGAAAGGATATGGTTCGTTGCTTGGAGGTGTGAAGCAATGGGATGAGGAAGAGAATAAGAATTGAGAGTAGTAGGGCTAATACTCCCCCTAGTTTGTTTGGAATAGAGCGTAGGATAGCATAAGCAAATAGAAAGTACCATTCTGGTTTGATGTGGGGGGGAGTCACTAAGGGGTTGGCGGGGGTAAAATTATCGGGATCGCCTAGTAGATTGGGAGCGAATGTGGATAATACAGTTAGTAGGGCTAAAAGAATGATGAAGCCTAGAGTATCTTTGTAGGAGAAGTAGGTGTGGAAGGGAACTTTGTCTGGGTTGGAGTTTAAGCCTGTTGGGTTAGATGAGCCGGTCTGATGTAGAAAAAGAAGATGGAGAATTGATAGACCGGCAATTGCAAATGGTAAGATGAAGTGAAATGTAAAAAATCGAGTTAGGGTAGCATTGTCTACGGAAAATCCGCCTCAAACTCATTGAACAAGGTCAGTTCCGATGTAGGGTGCGGCTGAGAGGAGGTTAGTGATAACTGTGGCGCCTCAAAAGGATATTTGCCCTCAAGGGAGAACATAGCCTACGAATGCGGTTGCTATAACTAAGAAGAAGAGGATTACCCCGATGTTTCATGTTTCTTTAAAGAGGAAGGAGCCGTAGTATATGCCTCGGCCAATATGAAGATAAATGCAGATAAAAAAGAAGGAGGCCCCGTTGGCATGAGTATTGCGTAGGAGTCAGCCGTTGTTAACGTCACGGCAGATATGGGCTACAGAAGAAAAAGCTATTGAGGTGTCGGCGGCATAGTGTATGGCTAGAAAGAGGCCTGTGAGAATTTGGGCAATGAGGCATAGGCCAAGAAGTGAGCCGAAATTTCATCATGCAGAAATATTGGCGGGGGATGGGAGATCAATAAAGGAGTTGTTGATAATTTTGAGGGCTGGGTGAGTTTTGCGTAGAATTGGGGCCATTAGGTTTTTATAGTTGAATACAACAGTAGTTTTTCAGACTACAAGTCCAGGTTAAAGTCCTGGTAGGAATGGATGAAGTTTTTTTTAGAAGTGCTGTTAGTAGGGGGTTTGTTGGGGGTGGCTTCTAACCCTTCTCCTTTTTATGCGGCTTTGGGGTTGGTTAGTTCAGCTGGGGCGGGTTGTTTAATTTTAATTTTTGGGGGGGTTTCTTTTTTGTCATTGGTCTTATTTTTAGTTTATTTGGGGGGAATGATGGTAGTATTTGCTTACTCAGCGGCATTGGTTGCTGAGCCTTACCCTGAGGCTTGAGGAAATATAGGGGTTTTGGCTTATTCAGTGGGGTATGTAGTTTTAGTGGGGTTTTGATGGGTAATTGGGGGAGGGGACAAGTGGGAGGTAATGTCTAATAACAGTGAGGTAGCTTATGGGGGGGAGTGGTTTGGGGTATCAATGATGTTTTCGTCTGGGGGGGGAATGTTAATGATTGGGGGTTGAGCTTTGCTATTAACTTTGTTTTCGGTGTTGGAGGTAGTTCGGGGCCATTATAGTGGTTCCTTACGAGCTGTAAGAAAATTAAACAGATTATTAGGGAAATAACTAGGATTGACAAATAAACTTTAATGAGGCCATGTTGGACATCTTGATTTATCTTGATTGGGGGCAGTTGGGAGTTGGCAAGACCTTTAGGACCTAGTTTTTCTAGTCATAGGGTGTCGATTAGGTGGGATGAGGTATATTGACTAAAATTAAGGAAGAGGGATGGGGTTAAGCGGTGAATAATAAGCGGGTAAAATGAGGTATTAATTGATTTTGATAGGTTTTGCGTGGGGACCATGGTTCAGGAAATTCGGGCTAGGTCAAGTGCAATTAGGAACCCAAGGAGGGTTACTAGAAGGGCTGAAATTTTTATGTAGGTGGGTATGGTTAGTGTAATTGGTGAAGGGGGGATAAGAATATAATAAATAATTCAGCCGGAAATAATGCTTCCAATGGCAAGGCGTTTAACAGGATTAGTTGAGGTTGGGTTATTTTCGTCAATATTAATTGTTGGGCTGAAGCGAGGAAAATTTATAGAGGTGAAGTAGATCACCCGGAGGCTATAAACAGCAGTGAATGAGGTGGCGATAATTGTGATAATTAGGGCTCAAGCATTTGCATTGGATGAATTGATGGCTTCTACAATAGCGTCTTTAGAGAAGAACCCTGCTAGGTACGGTGTGCCTATTAGGGCAAGGCTCCCGATAGTGATGCAGGTGGTAGTGATAGGTAGTGATTTCTGTAGGCCCCCTATTTTACGAATATCTTGTTCATCTCCTAGACTATGGATGACAGTTCCTGAACATAGGAAAAGCATAGCTTTGAAAAAGGCGTGGGTAGAGATGTGAAAAAAGGCTAGGAAGGGAAGATTAAGGCCAATTGCTACGATCATCAGTCCTAGTTGACTAGATGTAGAGAAAGCAATAATTTTTTTAATATCATTTTGGGTTAAAGCGCATGTTGCGGCAAAAGCAGTTGAGGTAGCGCCTAGGCAAAGGCAGATAGTAAGGGCGGTTTGGTTGTGTTCAATAATTGGGTGAATGCGAATAAGGAGGAAGACTCCGGCGACTACTATTGTGCTAGAGTGTAGAAGGGCGGAGACTGGGGTTGGGCCCTCTATGGCTGAAGCTAGTCAAGGATGGAGGCCAAATTGGGCAGATTTGCTTGCAGCGGCGATGATAAAGGCGATGATAAGAGAGGTTGGGGTATTTATGGTGAAAATATAGTTAAAGTCAATGGAGTCAAAAGAGGAGACCAGTCAAAAAATGGTAAATAGAAAACCAATATCCCCAATTCGATTATATAAAACAGCTTGAAGGGCAGCAGCGCCAGCGTTGCTTCGTGTAAAATATCAGCCGATAAGGAGGTATGACATAATTCCGACCCCTTCTCAGCCAATAAATAGCGTAATCAAGTTGCCTGCTGATACTAGAAGTATTATGGCTAGAAGAAAAGTAAGAAGATATTTGAAAAACAGTCGAATTTTTGGGTCATCGTGCATGTACCATAGAGAGTATTCAATAATGCTTCATGATACCATTAGGGCAATTGGGATAAATATAATTGTGTAGGGGTCTAATTGAATAGAGAAATTAAGGGTGGTAGATGAAATAAAAAATCATTTTCAAGAGATTGCAGTGGTTTGGAAGTTTTCATTGACTAGAAGGAAAAGAGGGAGGGTTGAGATAAAGAAAGATGTTTTAACAGCAGACTTTGTTAGTGAGTGAAGTATGGGGGAAGTGGGGAGAAAAAGAGGTATGGATAAAGTTAGTATGCTGAGTGAGTAGCATGAAGTGGCGATCAGGGGGGAGTTCACAGCTTAACAGAAAAATTAATTTGTGCTGGGCTTGAGTTGGCCGTGGAGTTGAACCATGGAAACGAGGAATTAGCAGTTTTCGTTGTTGCCTTAACAAACTCGGTGAATAGAGAGTGATGAGCTTTCATTTCTAGGGTCACAGACTAGGGTTTTAGTTAAACTATATTCACTAATAGATTATGGTTGGTTTGATAGTAATAAATAGAATGGGGATAATATGAAGTGCTAGTAGGGCATGTTCACGGGTTTGAGTAGGAGTTAGAAGCTTTGTGTGTGGTGGAAGATGTTCTCGTTGAGATGATCAGAATAAATAAAGGGAGTATGATGTGGTGAAAATAACACTTAATCCAGTAAGGATTAGGGTAAAATTGGATCATTGGAAGAGGGATGTTAAAATTGAGAGTTCTCCAATGAAGTTTAGGGATGGTGGGAGGGCTAGGTTTAGCAGTGTAGTGGTTAGTCATCAGGCAGCAGTCAAGGGGAAAATAATTTGACTGCCTTGAAGGAGCATCATGGTTCGAGAGTTTGTGCGCTCATAAGATGTATTTGCGAGACAGAATAGGGCTGAGGATACTAGACCATGTGAAATTATTAAAATTATTGAGCCTGCAATACTTCACTCAGTTTTAATCATTGCAGCTGCGATTACTAAGCCTATATGACTAATGGATGAAAAAGCAATTAGGGATTTTAAGTCTGTTTGTCGGGAACATAAAATAGCTGATAAAAAGACTCCAAATAAGGAAAAGATAATTAGGGGTGGTGCTATTGTTAGGAGAGAGTCATCTATTACAAGGCCCATCCGAAGGATACCGTAGCCCCCTAGCTTAAGTAATGTGCCTGCTAGGATCATTGAGCCTGCAATAGGGGCTTCAACATGGGCTTTGGGTAGTCAAAGATGTAGTCCATACAGTGGTATTTTAATAAGAAAAGCTAGAAAACAAGCGACTCATCACACTGGGGCGAGGGGTAGGGAGTTAAGTTGTGAGGAGAGATCTTTCAGGGTCTGAATAGATAAGGTACCGAGGTTTTCGTGAAAAAAAAGTAGAATTGTTAATAGGGCTATGGAACCAAATAAGGTGTAGAAGAGTAAATAGGTGCCAGCTATTATGCGTTCTTTTTGGGCGCCCCATCGTGTAATAACAATCAACGTTGGGATTATAGTTGCTTCGAATATAACAAAAAATAGAATTAGATTATTTGCTAAGAATGCTAGGAGGGTAGTAGTTTGGAGTATTATAATAGTGAAAATGTAGGCTCGTTGTCGTGAAATGGGCTCTTTAGAGATCTTGCTCTGGCTAGCTAGGAGGGTGGGAGCGGTGAGTCAGCAGGTTAAGATTAGCAAGGGGGATGAAATTTGGTCTACAGTAAAGTAAGGGTTAATAAGTAAAAAGGTCTTATGGGGGCAAAATCAGGTTAGTGATAGTGTGGCTAGAATTAAGGATAGGGTTGTGGAGGCTTCTCACAACCGCTTGGCAGGGAAGAGTCATGAAGATAGGAGGAGAAGGGTAAGTGGAATAGAGATTATTAACATTGAAGAAGATTAAGAGAGTTTAGGTTGTCTGAGCCGTGAGATCGGGCAGTGGCAATTATTAAGGATAAGCCTAGACCAGCTTCACAGGCCGATATTGTTAGTATAATGACTGGAAATATGTTTGAGGAGATTGATGTTATTTTAGTAGCCCATAGGCTAAGGCCCACGTAAAGGGATAGCATTATTCCTTCTAGGCAGAGCAGGGCTGATAGAAGGTGGGTTCGGTGAAAGGATAAGCCAAGAAGACTTAGGAAAAATGTGGTTGAAAGAAGTCATGGTTCATGTGTTGAAAGCATAAGAAGTGTTATGGGGTTAAACCATAATTTGTTGAGTCGAAATCAACTGTCTTGTTAGACTAACTCTTCATTCGGCTCATTCTAGGCCCCCCTGGGATCACTCATAAATGAAGCCTAGAGTCAAGAGTAGAAGAATAATAAATGATCAGGAGATGGCAGTTAGTGGGGAAGAAAATTGGACTGCTCAAGGTGTGGGGAGTAGTAGAGCAATTTCTAGATCAAATAGAAGAAATAGAATAGCGATAAGAAAAAATCGTATTGAATAGGGGAGTCGTGCTGATCCCAGGGGGTCAAATCCGCACTCATATGGGGAAAGTTTTTCGGAGTTGGGCAAAATGAGGGGCAGTCAGAAGCTAATTAGGGCTAAAATAATGGCGATGATAAGAGCAGTTGAGGAAAATAAGATCACTATTTCTTCCTGGAGTTTAACCAGAATTAAATGATTGGAAGTCATTAGTATTAGTTATACTAAAGAAATAAGAGCCTCATCAGTAAATTGAGACATACAAGAAAAGTCAGACGACGTCTACAAAGTGTCAATATCAAGCGGCGGCTTCAAGGCCAAAATGATGTTGGGTTGTAAAGTGGAAATTAACTTGGCGAAGTAGACAGGTTAGTAAAAATAGGGAACCAATGATAACATGAAGTCCATGAAATCCTGTAGCGACGAAGAAAGTAGAGCCGTAAATTCCGTCGGCGATTGTAAATGGTGCTTCGTAGTACTCTAAGGCTTGTAGGACAGTAAAATATAAACCTAAAATAATTGTGATGGCTAAGGATTGAATAGCTTCTTTGCGGTTTCCTTGCATAATGCTGTGGTGAGATCATGTAACTGAAACTCCGGAGGCCAGTAGAACGGCAGTGTTTAAGAGGGGGACTTCGAATGGGTTTAGTGGGGAGATGCCTGCCGGGGGTCAACACTCTCCTGTTTCAAACGAAGGGGCGAGGCTAGCGTTGTAGAAGGCTCAAAAAAATCCTAGGAAGAAGAAGATTTCAGAGGTGATAAAAAGAATTATGCCATAGCGTAGACCTTTTTGTACAGGGGAGGTGTGATGGCCTTGAAAAGTCCCTTCTCGAACAATATCTCGTCATCATTGAAACATGGTTAAGAATATAAGTGATAGACTTAGGGATAAAATTCAAGTGGTGTTAAAGTGAAATCATATTGCTAATCCAGTGGTAAGCATGAATGCTGCTGTTGCACCTGTAATTGGTCATGGGCTAGGGTCAACTATGTGAAAAGCGTGGGTTTGGTGTGCCATTAAGTATTTTCTTGAAGATAAAGGCTTAGTAGTAAGACAAATACGTAGGCTTGAATTATAGCTACGGCAATCTCTAGAATGGTCAACAGGAGGAGTGTGATGAAGGTTAGGGATGAAACAAGAGGGGATAAAAAAAGGAGGGTCAATGTGGCTGTTGAGATGAGTTGAATTAATAAGTGTCCTGCAGTTAAATTGGCTGTTAGTCGAACTCCGAGGGCTAGAGGGCGGATAAAGAGGCTAATAGTTTCGATAATAATTAAAATGGGAATTAGGGGGGTTGGGGTTCCTTCTGGTAGGAAATGGCCTAGAGATGCGGTTGGATTATTTCGAAACCCAATAAGAACTGTGGCCAGTCAGAGGGGGACAGCTAAGCCTAAGTTCATGGAGAGTTGTGTAGTAGGAGTAAATGTATATGGAAGTAGACCAAGAAGGTTGATGTTTAAAAGAAAAATTATTAAGGAGGTTAAAATTAGGGCTCATTTATGTCCTAAGAGGCCAATTGGGATAAAGATTTGTTTGGTAAAAGTCTTTGAGAATCAGGTTTGAATTGCAATAAGACGATTGGGCAGTCAACGATTAGAGGGTGAGGGGGATAAAAATCATGGGAAAATGGTAGCAATTAAAATTAGTGGGACTCCTAGTAAGAAAGGGGAAGCGAATTGATTGAAGAGGTTTAGGGTCATGGTCAAGATCATGGTTTATTATCATTTTTGTTGGTAAAATTGACTGGGTCATTAGGAAAAGTATATTTTGAAGTCTTTAAGGTAGAGAAAATTAGAAAGATTGTTCATGAGTATAGTAAAATAAAAAATCAAGGTGAGGGGTTTAGTTGAGGCATTCGTTAAGGGTGGGCGGAGGTCACCTGTCTACAGCTTAAAAGGCTGTTGCTTATCTTATAGCTTCTTAGCGAGGAGTTTACTGAAGCGGATGTTCAGTTTAGGAATTCTTTAATGGGTAGAGATTCAATTACAATTGGTATAAAGCTATGATTTGCTCCGCAAATCTCAGAGCATTGACCATAGTACACCCCAGGGCGTGAAATTAAAAATGAGGCTTGGTTTAAGCGTCCAGGAATTGCATCGGTTTTTACACCTAAGGTTGGGACAGCTCATGAGTGAAGAACATCTTCTGCTGAAATTAGCATACGAGTAGCCATGCCAATTGGGGTGGTTATACGGTTGTCAACTTCCAATAGACGAAATTGGCCAGGTATGAGGTCTTTAGAGGAGATTATATAAGAATCGAAATTTAATTCAACAAAGTCTGAGTATTCATAGCTTCAGTATCATTGGTGTCCAATAGTTTTGATGGTGATATCTGGGTTGTTGATTTCGTCTATTAGGTAGAGAATACGAAGGGATGGGAGAGCAATAACGATTAAAATAATTGCAGGTATAATAGTTCAGACCATTTCGATTTCTTGGGCATCAATGGTGTTGGTGTTAGATAGTTTAGTTGTTATTAGGGTAGAAATAATGTATAAAACTAGAGCGCTAATTAAAAAAACTGCTATTAAAGCGTGATCGTGGAAGTGTAAAAGTTCTTCTATAATAGGGGATGCTGCGTCTTGAAAGCCGAGTTGCAGGGGGTGAGCCATAGAGAAATATGGGGGTTAGCCCATCATTCTACCTTGACAAGGTAGTGTTATGATTAACTAATTTTTCAAAGAAAATGACAGAGTGGTTATGTGTCTGGCTTGAAACTAGAATATGGGGGTTCGATTCCCTCTTTTCTCGGACTAGTTTGAGGAAAAAGTGGCTTCTTCAAATGTATGATAAGGTGGGGGAGACCCGTAAAGTCATTCGACATTAGTTGAAGCTAGTTCTGGGGAGGAGAATAGGCGTTTGGATGAAAAGGCTTCTCAAATGATGAACATTATTAAAATTACGGCAACTAGGGAAATTAATGAGCCTACTGAGGATACTGTGTTCCACAAGGTGTAGGCGTCTGGGTAGTCTGAGTACCGTCGTGGCATACCTGCAAGACCTAGAAAGTGTTGGGGAAAAAAAGTTAAATTTACCCCAATAAATATTACTCCAAAATGAATTTTTGTTCAGGTATCATGGAGGGTAAATCCTGTTAATAGTGGGAATCAGTGAACGAATCCTGCTATAATTGCAAAAACTGCTCCTATAGAAAGTACGTAATGAAAGTGTGCTACTACATAGTAAGTATCATGAAGGACAATGTCGAGGGAGGAGTTAGCTAGAACAATTCCAGTTAGTCCCCCAACAGTGAATAAGAAGATGAAACCTAGGGCTCAGAGTATAGCAGCGTCTCATTTAATAACCCCTCCGTGTATGGTTGCAAGTCAGCTGAATACTTTAACACCAGTAGGGATTGCAATGATTATTGTGGCAGAAGTAAAATAGGCTCGGGTGTCCACATTTAGGTCGGTAGTAAATATGTGGTGGGCTCACACAATGAAGCCTAGGAGGCCGATTGATATTATAGCTCACACTATTCCCATATAGCCAAAAGGTTCCTTTTTGCTTGAATAAAATGTGACAACATGGGAAATGATGCCGAAGCCTGGGAGAATCAGAATGTAAACTTCTGGGTGACCAAAGAATCAAAATAAATGTTGGTAGAGAACGGGGTCTCCTCCCCCTGCCGGATCGAAGAAGGTGGTGTTTAAGTTGCGATCGGTTAAGAGTATAGTGATCCCAGCTGCCAACACTGGTAGTGATAGGAGGAGGAGGATAGCTGTGATTAAAACAGATCAAACAAACAAGGGGGTTTGATATTGTGTTAGGGTTGGGGGTTTTATGTTCAAGGTAGTGGTAATAAAATTAATTGCGCCAAGGATGGATGAGACCCCGGCTAGGTGCAAAGAGAAGATGGTTAAATCGACTGATGGTCCGGCGTGGGCTAAATTTCCTGCGAGGGGAGGATAAACTGTTCAACCTGTGCCTGCTCCGGCTTCAACTCCCGCTGAGGCTAGAAGAAGCAGAAAGGAAGGTGGGAGAAGTCAGAAGCTTATGTTATTTATTCGGGGGAAAGCTATGTCAGGGGCGCCGATCATTAGGGGGACTAGTCAGTTTCCAAAGCCACCGATCAAAATAGGTATAACCATAAAAAAAATTATTACAAAAGCGTGGGCAGTTACAACTACGTTATAAATTTGATCATCACCCAAAAGCGAACCAGGCTGGCTTAGTTCAGCTCGGATTAGTAGGCTAAGGGCGGTCCCCACCATCCCGGCTCATGCGCCGAAGACTAGGTAGAGGGTTCCGATATCTTTATGGTTTGTGGAGAATAATCATCGGGTAATTATCACGGGTAAGATGGCTGAGAGTAGGCAGCGGGTTGTAGCCCCGAGTACAGAGGTTAAGCCCTCTTCTTATCAGGCCTTGGAGTGTTACACGCAGGATTGCAACTCCTGAGAAGCAGATAGTTCTGCCGGGGCTTCTCCCGTTTCTTTCAAATACGGGAGAAGTAGATTAAAGCTCGCTGGATAGAGTGTTTAGCTGTTAACTAAAGTGTTACGGGATCGAGGCCCGTTTTTCTAGAAGACTTTATCTTAATAAAAGTATTTGAGTTGCATTCAGAAGATGAGGGTTGGTGTCCTTCAAGTCTTACAGAAACTAGAAGATTTTAACTTCTATTAAGGGCTTTGAAGGCCATTAGTTTAGTTTAACTTAAGTTTCTAGATGATAAAAAATGATGGGGAAGTTGGAAGGAGGCATAGTGTTAGGAGGAGGGGAATTGACAGGTGATTTTTTTTCTTAAATAGTCAGGTGGGGGATGAAGAGGGGGAGTTTGGGGCAAGTGTAAGAGAAATGACGTATGTAAGGCGGAGATAAAAAAATAAACTTAGGAGGGTGGATATGAGAATTAGGAGGGCAAATAGTGTTAGGTTTTGTTTAACTAATTCTTGAGCAATAAGTCATTTAGGTAAAAATCCTGTTAGTGGTGGAAGGCCACTAAGGGAAAGGAGAGACAGGAGAGAAAATGCGGTTAAAGTTGGGATCTTAGGTCAGGATGTTGTTAGTTGTATTATATTTTTTGAGTTTAAGGTTAAAAGCATGTAAAATAGGGTAGATGTTATGATGATGTATAGGGAGAAATTAAGAAGATAAAGTTCTGGGGAGAGTTTTAGGATGGCAACTATTCAGCCTAAGTGGGCAATAGAGGAGAATGCTAGAATTTTTCGAGTTTGGGTTTGATTAATTCCACCTCAACCTCCAATTAGTGTTGAAGTAAGGCCTAAGAGGAGTATTAGGTTTAAGTTTAGGGTTTGGGAGAGTTGGAGAAGGAGGGCTATGGGGGCGAGTTTTTGTCATGTTGACAGAATTAGTCCTGTTTGAAGGGAGAGTCCTTGTAGGACTTCAGGCAGTCAAAAGTGGAACGGTGCTACGCCCAATTTAGTTAAGATGGCGATTGATATTAGTGTGGTTGAGAAGGGGTTAGAGAAGTTGTTAATGGCTCATTCGCCCAATAATCAAGCATTGAGTGTGCAGGCAAGTAAGATTAGTGCTGAGGCTGCGGCTTGGGTTAGGAAATATTTTGTTGAGGCTTCAATGGAGCGTGGGTGAGGGTTTTTGGTTATTAATGGAATAATTGCTAGAGTGTTAATCTCTAGTCCTATTCAGGCAAGGATTCAATGGAAGCTAGATAAGGTGGTGATGGTTCCGATGGCAAGGCTGGAGATAATTATGGAAGAGGCATATGGGTTTATTAGTAAAGGAGGGGGTTTAACCAACATGTTTGGGGTATGGGCCCAAAAGCTTATTTAGCTGACTTTACTAGAAAGTAGTAAAAGGGGATTACAGAGGGTTTTGATCTCTCAGTTATAGGTTCAATTCCTATCTTTCTAAGGAGACGAGGGGGTTTGAACCCATATTGTTCTCCCTATCAAGGAGGTCCTTAGCTTTCAGGCACGTTTCCATAAAAGTGGTGGGATTATTAAAAAAATAGTTGGAAAGGTAACAAATCAGATTGTGATGGCAAGGGTTAGGGGGAGGAAGTTTTTTCAGACTAAGTGCATAAGTTGGTCATAACGGAATCGTGGGTATGAGGCTCGTACCCATAAAAAGAGAATTGAGAGTAAGGAAGCTTTTATAGCTAGAGTTAGGGTTAGTGAGGGTAAATTAAATAGGGTTGAGGACCCTAAAAAAATAATTGAGGAGATCGTGTTTATTACGAGGATATTAGCATATTCTGCTAGGAAAAATAAAGCAAATGGGCCTCCTGCATACTCAACGTTAAATCCGGAGACGAGTTCTGATTCTCCTTCGGTTAGATCAAATGGGGCGCGATTAGTTTCAGCCAGGGTAGAGATGTATCATATAAAGGCTAGTGGTCAGGCTGGTAAAACGAATCATACTGATTCCTGCGAGATGTTGAAGTTTTGAAGCGTAAAATTGCCGGATATTAGGATGGTGCAAAGTAAGATTAGGGCTAGTGTAACTTCATATGAGATTGTTTGAGCAACTGCCCGAAGGGCTCCAATTAGGGCGTATTTGGAGTTGGATGCTCATCCTGAGCCGAGAATTGAGTAGACTGTTAGGCTTGATAAGGCAAGAATAAATAGGATGCCAAGATTCATTTCTGAGAAGGGAGATGGCATAGGTAGTGGGGTTCATAAAATTATGGCTAGGGTGAAAGCTAGAATAGGGGTGAGGAGAAATAGCGTTTGTGAGGAGGTGGCTGGTCGAATTGGTTCTTTAATAAATAGTTTGATACCATCAGCGATTGGTTGTAGGAGGCCTGTAGGACCAACGACATTAGGGCCTTTGCGGTGTTGTATATAGCCTAGAGTCTTCCGCTCAATTAGAGTGAGAAATGCAACTGCCAAAAGAATTGGAATCATAAAACAAAGGGGTTGAATAATGAGTGGGTTCAAAGCTAATGAGAAGATTTGAACTTCTATAAAAAGGGCTTAGATCTTTAGCAAGCGCCGGGTTATGCTACATTAGCTTATTTTTGACTAAAATGTGGTGGTAGATTTTTGATTATTGAGTGGAGGGCATAGTGTAAAATAGATGGCTTGCGTGATGTATTGGCCATGCTTTTTCGGTCCTTTCGTACTGGAGAAAGCTCTTTATAGATAGAAACTGACCTGGATTACTCCGGTCTGAACTCAGATCACGTAGGGTTTTAATCGTTGAACAAACGAACCATTAGTAGCGGCTGCACCACTAGGATACCCTGATCCAACATCGAGGTCGTAAACCCATTTGTCGATAAGATCTCTTGAAATGGATTGCGCTGTTATCCCTAGGGTAACTTGGTTCGTTGATCAAATTATTGGGTCAATTTAGGTTAATATATTAATACTTAAAGGTGTAGTTTTTAGTTTAGAGATTAACTCTTTCGGCGTGGAGGATAGTTTTTTCTCCGTGGTCACCCCAACCTAAAGCTAGAAACAAAATGTGGAATTAAGTGTTATGTGAAAATGAAGAAGGTGGGTACAAGTGTTTCAATTGCTTAAAGCTCCATAGGGTCTTCTCGTCTTATATGGTTATTCCCGCTTCTTCACGGGAAGATTAGTTTAACTGATTAGAAAAAGGAGACAGTATAGCTTTCGTGTGGCCGTTCATACTAGTCCTCATTTAAAGGACAAGTGATTACGCTACCTTCGCACGGTTAGAATACCGCGGCCGTTGAACAATGTCACTGGGCAGGCTGGACCTCTTATGGTTAAGTCAAGAGGCGATGTTTTTGGTAAACAGGCGAGGCTAACATTTGCCGAATTCCTTCTTTTTCTTTAAATCTTTCTTGAAATGTGCTTGTGTAAGGTTAACGCGATAGAAAATAGGTTTTTCTTGGGGTGTTGCTAATTAAGAATTAAAAGCGTTAAGTATCAGTGGGGTGTCCTGGCTGATGTACAGATACATTATAGAGAAGGGCTTCTTCTTGTTACTAGTTTTAACATAAAATTTTCTATAGAAGTATAGAGTTGCTTTTTAGGGGTGAGGGGTTAATAGGTATTTGAGGGATTGAGTCTAAGAGATGGCTAAGCTATGACGCTTTTATAGAAGGTGGCTGCTTTTAAGCCTACTTAAGCATGTAAAAACATGGTAACCCAATGGTTGAGGTTGTGTCCTTTTTCAAATAGGCTGAACCTTATTTGAATTGCTTCAAAGGGAATTTATTTGTATCATGAGGCCTTTGAGCGGAACTAAAATTCATTTAAAAAGCAACCAGCTATCGCTAGGCTCGTTTGGTCTGTCACCGCTATTATAAGATCTTCCCACTCTTTTGCTACAGAGACGGGTTGGCTCGTTAAGTTGTCTTAGAATAGCTCGCCTAGATTCGGGGAGTTAGACTATAAATCTTTTTGCCTAATTAGACTAGTTAAACCATGATGCAAAAGGTACGAGGGGAAAGCTCTACTTTTTTATGCTTAAAATATATTTCATTAATATTTCATCTTTCCCTTGCGGTACTTTGTGTAATGCTCCAGAAAAATTTTTTCATCGCCTGGTACTAAGTTGTAAAAATGTTTTATTGGGGAGAAAAAGTTAAGATTGTTGAATATAAGGGGTTGGGGCTGGAAGTTAAGCTCAGAATAATTTGGTTTGCACAAATATAGGTTCGATGTAAGCGAAATACTTTCATTAAGTTATACCCTGAGTCCAAGCACACCTTCCGGTATGCTTACCATGTTACGACTTACCTCTTCTGTAGGGGGGGAGGGGGGAGTTAAAAATTGTTTGTACGGAGTAGAAGAGGGTGACGGGCGGTGTGTACACACCCCAGTGCCGGTTTTAAAGGAACTCTCTAGTTTCCTTTTACTTCTAAATCCTCCTTCTGATTGGTTTTCATTAGTAGTCTTTCGTGTAGTCTAAATTAGAAAATGTAGCCCATCTCTTTCCATAATATGAGTTGCACCTTGACCTGACGTATAGTTGAATAAACATTGAGCTCACTGACGCTCACGTGGTAAGCTGACGACGGAGGTATACAGGCTGATTAGCAAAAAATGGTGAGGTTAAACGGGGGTTATCGATCATAGGACAGGCTCCTCTAGGGGGATATGGGGTACCGTCAAGTCCTTTGGGTTTTAAGCTTGGCTCGTAGTTCCCTGGCGATGAAGGTGTAATTTAAGGTTTACGACTGAGCATAGTGGGGTATCTAATCCCAGTTTGTTTCTCAGTTGTCGTGAGTTCAAGTGGGAAAGGTTGGAATAACTTTCGTTTTTGGTCTTCTTGGGTAACAGGCGTGTCACAGCTCAGTTTTAGTTGGATTCCAAGAGATAGTGGCTTTAATCACGCTTTACGCCGGCAGAGGTCAATTTGAGCTTCTGGTGTAACCGCGGCGGCTGGCACCAGATTGGCCAGCTCTAAACAATTTAATTGAGTCAAGCTGTCGCTTATACTCAATGTTAATCACTGCTGCAAGCCCTTGTGGGTGTGGCGAGGCTAGGTGTCTTGGGCGGTTGGGTAGTGCCTGATACCGGCTCCTATTCCCTATTGGGGGATTTTAGGGCGTTTTCACAGGGGTGCGGAAACTTGCATGTGTATATTAAATAATAGTTGACTTCAAGGCTGGGACCAAACCTTTGTGTCTGGAGAATTTTTTAGGATTCATCTTAGCATTTTCAGTGCCATGCTTTGGTTAAGCTATCTAAACAAGATATAATTTAAGTAGAATATTAGTTTTGGGGACTAGTTGTGAGGGTTAGATTCTCTCTGTCTTGAGCTCTAAGAAGATTGTCAGTTTTCAGTCTTTGGTTTACAAGACCAATGCTTTGAAGTTAAGCTACTAGGGCTAGCTTTCACTTGGATTTGCACCAAGAAATACTGGACCCTAAAACCAGGGGAAAGACTGATTTTCCTTTAAAAGC